GGACCCCTGACACAAATAGATGCGTTGCGAATTCCATAGAGATTACTTCTCAATACAACTTCTTTCAAATTCATTAAAATTTCATGTACTGCTTCTTGAATCCCTATTAGGGTAGAATATTCGTGTGGTATTTTCTCAGATTTTGCACGTGTGATACATGTTCCTTCTATTTCACCAAGCAAAGCTCTTCGCATTGCAATACCTATTGTATCGGCTTGACCCTTCCTAAGCGGAGACAGAATAAAACGTCCATAATAAAGACGCTTACTATCTGCTCTTGATTCAACACACTTCCACTGTAGTGTCCGAGTAGATACTGTGACTTTCTCTCGAACCATAGTAATATTATTTGATCAGATCATTGAATCATTTATTTCTCTTGAAATCTCTTCAGTGTTTAGTTCTACACACGCCTTTTTTTCGGGGGTCTACAGCCATTATGTGGCATCGGGGTTACATCTCGTACGAAACTTAATAGTATACCGCTTCTACGAATAGCTCGTAATGCTGCATCTCTTCCAAGACCGGGACCTTTTATCATAACTTCTGCTCGTTGCATACCTTGATCCACTGCTGTACGCATAGCATTTCCTGCTGCGGTTTGAGCAGCAAATGGTGTTCCTCTTCTTGTACCCCTGAATCCACAAGTACCGGCCGAGGACCAAGAAACTACCCGACCCCTTACATCTGTAACAGTCACAATGGTATTGTTGAAACTTGCTTGAACATGAATAACTCCCTTTGGAATTCTGCGTCCACTCTTACGTGAGCTAAGACGCCCGGTTTTGCGTGAACCAATTTTTGGTATAGGTTTTGCCATATTTTATCATCTCATAAATATGAGTCAGAGGTATATGGATATATCCATTTCATGTCAAAACGAATCCTTTATTTTTTTTTGTCCTTAGGGTTCTTTAGAGAGTTATTTTCGAAAGATTAGCCTTGTCTTTGCTTATGTCTCGGGTTGGAACAAATTACTATAATTCGGCCGCGCCTGCGGATCAGTCGACAGTTTTCACAAATTTTACGAACAGAGGCTCTTATTTTCATATTTTTCATTCCTTACCTTAATTATGAATTGATTCTTGGAAGAAACTAAGTTTCCTGAAATTTGGAATCTGAAATTGTATCCTCCCGAAAATAATGTTGAAGGGTAAAATAAAAAACCATCTAATCGATCGAATCCTTCGAATCCTTATTGCGAATTCTATAAATTATGCGTCCTCTAGTTGAATCATAACGACTTACTTCAATTTTGACTCTATCTCCTGGTAGGATCCGTATAAAACTACGCCGGATCCTTCCTGAAACATAACCTAGAATTAGGTTATCATTATCTAAACGAACCCGGAACATACCATTGGGAAGTGATTCAATAATTAAACCTTCATGAACCCACTTTTGTTCTGTCATTTGAGGTAAAACCTCCTTGGTGTATCAACTGATGGAGGAAGAGTGATATTAGACAACCCTTCCTTGCGCTTTTTTTTTTTCACAAATAAGAGGTTTCAGATCTAATTCGGATATTAGAAGGATTACCATATATAACACAAAATTTCTCCGCCGATTCTTTCTAGTCGAGCCTCTCGGTCTGTCATTATACCTTGAGAAGTAGAAAGGATTACAATTCCCATACCACCTAAAATTCTAGGAATGCGTTGGTAGTTAGAATAGATTCGTAGGCCGGGTCGACTTATCCTTTTTAAATTTAAAACAGTTCTATATCGTCCTTTACTATTTCTTCTATGTTGAAGGGTTAAAACCAAAAAATATTTTTGGTTTTCCCGATGTTTCCTCACATTTTGGATAAAACCTTCTCGTAAAAGTATTTTAACAATGTTTTCAGTGATGTTAGTAGATGCTATTCGAACTGTTCCTTTTCTATTCATGTCAGCATTTCGTATAGAAGTTATTATATCAGCAATAGTGTCTCTACCCATGATGAACTAAAATTAGTGGTTTCTCAAAATTTGGATATAATAAACATGCTCTTTTTAAATTATTAAAGGTATATACGTGAGACATAATCTACTAATAATTAATCGATTTCATTCAAGTCAATTTTACTATAACTATCTCGCGATTTTGTTTTATAATACCTCGGGGGCTAATGAAACTATTTTAGTAAAATTTAACTGTCTCAATTCTCGTGCAATCGCACCAAAAATTCTCGTTCCTTTAGGATTTCCTTCTTGATCAATGACAACTGCAGCATTGTCATCATATCGTATTATCATACCGTTATCACGTTTGAGTTCTTTACAAGTACGTACAATTACAGCTCTGATCACTTCGGATCTTTCTAGAGGCATATTTGGTACTGCTTCTTTGATCACAGCAACAATAATGTCACCAATATGAGCATATCGGCGATTACTAGCTCCTATGATTCGAATACACATCAATTTTCGCGCCCCGCTGTTGTCCGCTACATTCAAAAGGGTCTGGGGTTGGATCATATCATTTTTTAATCTATTTTTAAAATGCAAAAGGGGCGCAGAAAAAAAAAGAAATATTTTTTGTCCAAAAAAGAAACCCGCAATTGTTTTTTGTTAGTCCAAAGTAAAGAAAGACTTCTTGCCTTTCATTTTACATTTCTATTCCGAAAGAATAAATTGAGTTTGTATAGGCATTTTGGATGCTGCTATTTGAATAGCTTTTCTAGCTACATTTTCTGCTACTCCCCCTATTTCATAAAGTATCCTACCCGGTTTAACGACAGCTACCCAATATTCGGGGGATCCCTTACCCGACCCCATACGTGTTTCTGCAGGTCTTACTGTAACTGGTTTATCTGGAAATATACGTACCCATATTTTTCCACCACGACGTACATTTCGTGTCATTGCTCGTCTCCCTGCTTCTATTTGTCTAGATGTGATCCAAGTAGGTTCAAGTGCCTGAAGAGCATATCTACCGAAACAAAGACTATTACCTCTATAAGATATTCCTTTCATTCTTCCTCGATGTTGTTTACGAAATCTGGTTCTTTTGGGGTTATAGTTGATGGTTGTTTCGCAATTCCATCTCTACTCCAGAACTGGACATGAGAGTTTCTTCTCATCCAGCTCCTCGCGAATCAAAAGAAAAGATTGATAAATAGTAAATTTATATATCCATCTATGTAAGTAATGAAAAATACACTGAATCCATGGATTCTTTCAAATTTTATCTAGTTTATTTCAAATTCTTCTAGACTTTTTTGCTCTATTCTATAACTAAATATATATATTTATAGTTATAGATAATTCGAGTTTTTATGGATCATTTTTTTTTATAGCCTAACGCATTTTTACTTTCCGTTTCTTTTTATCGTATCGGATCGCTTAAAATTGAACAATCCAATAAAATCAAATTTTCGCGGGCGAATATTTACTCTTTCAATATCTAGTTCAGTTGTTGGGTTAGCCTAGCACTTTTCAGAATCAATGAAAAGGTTCCTGGTTCGTTCCGCCATCCCACCCAATGAATAATTAGGATTCATGTTCAAGAGAATCTTCTGCATTCATGGGTTCCATCGTTCCCATCGCTTCTCTCTTAATGGTTAGGTCTGAATTTTACAATGGAGCTTTTCGTAGACTTTGTTCTTGAGTCAATCCTCTTAATCTTTCTTGGCTCGAAGCTCTTTTTGTTGTTCTATCAACAAATTAGGGATGAATCTCAATATTGATGCTTTATTAGATACATTGTTTTTTCTGCGATTATTTAGAGACCTTACATATTAGATTGGAATCATATATCATTGCTATTTTTTCTCTCTTTCTCTCACCATTCCACTTATCCACATCCTTAGTAAATTGCGCTTTACAACTCAAACCCATAATCCTATTTGTTTTTCTGTTTATGCAACAAAAGAGTTCAGTTGCTACAATGATATGACCAATAGATCCTATCGGAACTGTTTCTTTTGATCCAGATAATGCGAAGCGATGAAGTTGGTTATTAGTTCTATAGTTCTTAGTTGACACTATGGATCAGTCTTTTTTTTATAACCTTAAAAAAATCAACGAGTCACACACTAAGCATAGCAATTATATCAAATGGTTAATCTACTTTTTATTCAACCCTATAGAATTGTCGAAGTTTTTCTTTTTGTTTGGCTTGATTAGACAAAGAATGAAATCGTTTTTTCTTCAATCATTAGTATAGAACAGAAATGAAACTGAAGGTTTATTAGGCTTCGTCTAGAAATATCCAAATTTTGATCCCTAATACCCCATAGATAGTTCGGACTGGATAGGAACAATAATCAATTTTTGCTCGAATTGTTTGTAGGGGAACCCTACCTTCTCGGATCCATTCAACACGTGCAATTTCTTTTCCGTCAATACGACCTGCAATTTGTATTTGAATTCCTTTTGTATCTGCCTGTTCAGTCAATTCAATAGCTTTTTTCATCGCCTTACGAAATGAAACTCTATTTTTTAATTGTCCAGCTATAAATTCTGCAAGAATGTTAGGGTTTCCATAAGGTTTTGCAATTCTTGTAATAGAAATGTTGAGTTTACGGTTTACACAATTTAATTCTTTTTGTACATTCATTTGTAATTCTTCGAGTCTGCGTGATTTACCTTCTATTAATAACTTCGGGAATCCCATATAGATTATGATTTGAATCAGATCGATTCTTTTTTGAATCTCTATATGTGCAATTCCCTCGACACCAGAAGCTATTCTCATATTTTTTTGTACATAATTTTGGATAAAATCCCGTATTTTTTTATCTTCTTGTAAACCTTCAGAATAGTTTTTTGCTTGTGTAAACCAAAGGGAATGATGACTTTGGGTTATACCAAGTCTGAAACCAAGTGGATTTATTTTTTGTCCCATGCTCCCTCACTACTATACATATCAAGATACGACATATTCGTGTATTTATTTATATACATTCTTTTTTTTACCATAAGATATATTTTTTATTAATCATATTAATTCTATTTAATTATAGATAATTATAATCGTATTCTTCAGGTATGGATATATCTTTCACCACAATGGTT